AATACATTATCCATTATGTAAATGTAAAAAATAAAAACATTTAGAGAAAAGCCGGCTATCGGAGTCGAACCGATGACCATCGCATTACAAATGCGATGCTCTAACCTCTGAGCTAAGCGGGCTCCCATAACACCAATTGGGTGTGCATAGGAATAGGAATTCTTTCCTAAACGAATGGGATATTAGTTATTAATTGTTTACTATTTACTATTAGCTCTTCATAACATAATTACTATTACTATGTGATAACATAATAAAATGAATACAAACCTAGAAAAAATATAGAATGAGAATGTCCAATATTTATTTCATATTCTAGTATATATAACATCAAAAACAGAATAATTGGAAGATAGGGATTATTTTATATACTAAATAGAATAATATTTCGATCGATTTATCAAATCATTTCTGAAATTCATTTTTCTTAATAAAACAATATCTTAGTTTTTATTAGTGTAGTATATAGTATATATAGTAATTAAAAAAAAAAAAAAAATAAAATAGTAAGATTCTCTTGTTTTTTTAGTTTTGAGTTTAAATACCATTTTTTTCTTATTTATTATATTATATTTCTATATTATAGAATTATATATTATAGAAATATATTACTCTTTATCTATTCTTTAGATCTTTCGATATTCTTTAATCTTATTTATAGAATACGTTATCTTTCTATAATAGTATAAAAAAATAATCTATGTAGAATATAGAATACTATATAGAAAATAGTATATAAAATACTATTTAAAATTCTAAAAAATTGGATGGATTATCCAATTTATTTTTATTTTTTAAGTAATTCGAAATTCAATAGAAACATTGAATTCCTAAATGAATGTCGAATTCTAAACTCATAAATGAATTTTTTCTTTTATTTTTGTTATCATTAGGGGATATATCTGTCGAAAAAAAAAGAATCGAACGTTTGAGTATTCAAAATTCTATCAAAAAATGATAGAAGGGGGGACATATAAAATAGATATATATGTGGTATATATCTCGTTATATTGAATTGCGAATACAGAGATAATAGAATTATTTCTGATTCGACCAAATATGGGTAATGGGTATCCGATATAGATGAAAGAAAATCAATAAAAAATCGAAGGAAACTTTTTTCAATATGGGAATAGGTCTCTAATAAAAGTTCCGGCATATAATTTTCTAATGAAAAAACATCCTAATGAGATCCCAATCTCAAAGAAAAAAAGGGGGGATATGGCGAAATTGGTAGACGCTACGGACTTAATTGGATTGAGCCTTGGTATGGAAACTTACCAAGTGAAAACTTTCAAATTCAGAGAAACCCTGGAATTCACAATGGGCAATCCTGAGCCAAATCCTGCTTTCCAAAAACAAACAAATAAAAGTTCAGAAAGTCAAAATAAAAAAAGGATAGGTGCAGAGACTCAACGGAAGCTATTCTAACAAATGGAGTTGACACCATTTCCTTTCGTAGTAGGAAATGAATCCTTCTATCAAAATTCCAGAAAGGATCAAGCATAAATATATATATCTTTATATATGTTATACATATGTACTCAGATCAAATCAGTCACTCCACCATAGTCTGATGATTCTTTTCAAGAACTTATTAATCAGACGAGAATAAAGATAGAGTCCCATTCTACATGTCAATACCGACACCAATGAAATTTTTTGTAAGAGGAAAATCCGTCGACTTTAGAAATCGTGAGGGTTCAAGTCCCTCTATCCCCAATAAGCCTATTTAATTCTCTATTTTTTTTATATGATAAACGTACAAATGAACATCTTCTCTTGAAGCAAAGAATCCTCATATGAATAATTAACAATACATAATCATTACTACTACTGAAACTTACAAAGTATTTTTTTTAGTTGACATATACTCAAGTCATTTCTTAAAATAAAATGAGAATGGTGCGTCAAGACAAGACAAGAATGGTCGGGATAGCTCAGCAGGTAGAGCAGAGGACTGAAAATCCTCGTGTCACCAGTTCAAATCTGGTTCCCGGCGATTCATTTGTATGAGTATCTATCTATTCCCCATTTTAATGAATTGGGGAATAGATAGATATTAGCGATCTTGATCTTGATCATCATAGATAATTTGTCTAGGTGTCCGGAGATATACTCTTTCTGGATCAAGCATACCTAGATGTATATTCTCGGTATCTAAAGTATGTAAATGAATTTTTTGATTTTGTTTCTCTTTTTTCTGCGCTCCAAAAAGAATGTGAATATTGCAACAATATTCAAATGGTAAAATTAGTTGGTTGAAAGACCAAAAAGTAAAATCTAGGGGAGTTCAGAAGTCGGAATATTCAAAATCCATCTCAGATATATTACAAATAAATCTGGTCCATTTCTTTGTATTTTGTATTTTCTTTGGTATTTCGATTTTGTTCATTTCTTTGATCATACTTTTTATTTTTCGTAACCGGGTATCTAATTGATGTTGATATGCATCTTACATAGTTAATGATGCAGAATTTTTTCAGTTCATCCTATTGGC